CCTTTATTCTAGCCCTATTCTGGACAGTACATGTCATGCTCGATCAGAATTGCTATTCAATAAAAAATGGTAAAAATAGAACGGAAGCATGAGAATTTCCTGAAAATTACTTATGGACATCGTATACAGATAAACTACCCGATTAGATAATATTGTGTACCAATTTATGTTCTGGGATTTATATATACCCGGAATTGCTGTTATAATTGAAATTGCGAAGGATTTTTTTTCAATAAAAAAACCAATACTGATTGTATCAATTTTTATTTTCTTATATCATTAAGGAAACGCAATTTGAGATTCAAATTTACGAATCATTCATGAATTATATAATAGTTAACGGTTCCAGTTTGTGCTGAATTTTTTCTTTTATGACTGAAAAATCAAAATTTTGTTTTTCACTAGAAAAGTAAGGGAAATTTTTAGAGATTGTATGGTTTTAAGATACTATACAATCAATCGAAGGGATGGATCCAACTCAAACAAAAAAGAAAGATTTCTTTTAGAAAAGGAATTAAGGAAAACGGGATTAAGATTCAAAATACAAGTACAATAAATAAGAAGACAAAAGGATAATTTTTTGATAGATTTTGATTTGGTATCGTTTTGGCGGCATGGCCGAGCGGTAAGGCGGGGGACTGCAAATCCTTTTTCCCCAGTTCAAATCCGGGTGTCGCCTAATCACCAAAAGAATTGACATACCATACCTTCTTCTGTTTTGCTGATAGAATTTTGGAAATTTTTCCGGCGGAAGCAAACGGAGGAAACTGATAAATCGTGATAGTCCTTCCATTACTAACGGAGTGTCTACGGGCCGGGTTTTGAATTAGATTGGATAGCAGGACGGAAATCAAATTCCGTTTTTAGTTGCGGAAAGGCCAGAAGATACTTTGTATACATATTCATCAAAGTCTTTGAGTACTCCGGCATTCAATCAATATTAATTCGATTGAATGAGTAATTGGCTTTTACTTAATATACCTTTTATACCTTATATACTATACCTTTTTTCTTTTTTCGTTAACCCCTAGTCAAGAACAGAACATAATAGGGCGTCCTCCTATTGTTTCATAGAGACAATAAGGGACGGTAAGGATTAGATCAAAACAAAATGGGAAAGAAATAGGGTATGGGTTGGGTAGTGATCTACCTTTCTTCTATTTTTTTAGACTTTTTACTTAACTTAATGAAGGACAACAAAAGAAAGAATAGATTTTTAGTATTTCTACATAATTTTTAGTATTTCTACATATTAGTAGCATTTCTTTGATACTTCCAAGGGGGTCTCCGCATATTTTGCTTGTGCTTAATCTTTTCTGATTATACTAGAAATCTTATAAGACCCCTTATAAGTTAGAGTTGGATTTATTGGATTGTTTCATCAACGACGTTAGGTCAGAATTTTTGACTCTGCGCCAGTGATTCCACTATTATTTATTAGTGAACAATAATTCAAGAATTCCTTCATAGATAGGGGACATAATTCACATGGATATAGTAAATCTCGCTTGGGCTGCTTTAATGGTAGTCTTTACATTTTCCCTTTCACTCGTAGTATGGGGAAGAAGTGGACTCTAGAAGTACTACTAATTGTAATGGAGTTTAGGAATTAAACTGTATCCATTTTTTTTATAAATCGTTCAGTTCTGAAAAGCTTTTTTTAGTTGAAATTTCATTATTTCAACACTATTTCAATTTAAAATTCAATTTTTAAATTGAAATAGAAATAAAAAAATATCTGCATTTCAAAATTCTCTTGGGTTTTCGTGTAGTAATATAGTTTATGAATAATATATATGAAGAATACTCTTTCAATCAAACAAATATTTCAATTATTTCCGTGTTTGTATTTCGAAAGTAAAAAGAATACAAAGTAAAAGTAAAAGAAATACAAATGGTAGTAAATTTATTCCAACTGAATTCTTGATCAATTTTCTATTTCGATGAACCGACTCTTACTAAAATTAGATATGGACCGTGAGGAAGAGTTGCACTTTTTTTATTTTACTTTTTTGTTTCCCTTTATTCAAAGAGAAAATAGTTCTGTTATTACATTACGTAGATACACATTTTCTATCGGAAACAACACAGACATAGTAGTTCTCTAACGAGATACTACACAGACTAAAATATTGTATTGTCTTGGGCGAGTCACATATTGCGCACTTCCCGTTTGTTTTAATATTTTGGAAATTTTATTTATGTTGTACTTGTTTTATTGAACTCACTGTTCAAACGTTAAAAGAGGTTTACTAATCCTTTCCCCCCCTTTTTTGAAATCCGAAGAAGTTTCCATAGATCATATGTCAACTGATCGATCAATGACTTCTTCGTCGGAATGCTAATAAAAAGATTGCTTTATTTTCTTTTATTATACCCATCGAAGAGGCCCTTGATTCTTTTGATCGGGATTCATATTGAAAATAATCAGCAATCCAGGAATTAGAATCGTACGAGTCGCTTTTCAATTATTTCAAATTGATTGAAATCAACACAAATTAAATACAAGACAGATGGATAAAGTGGATAAAGCAAAGAAATAGAATTGGGGGGGCACTATATACATTATATATAATATGTAATTGATATCGATATATACCAATATATAGGAATATGACGATACTATTGTTATTGTAGATTGATCTCTATTAAATTAACCCGGATTACAATACACCTTATATACACTACAATAAATATCCACTACAATAACAATAGTAGATAGTATGGTAGAAAGATTCAGATATTTCTTTCTACCATACTATCGTATTTCATAGAATACGGCTAATTCTAGTCTGCCCATTTCATTTAAGACGCGAAATTTGAATCCCTTTCTTCTCTTCAATTATTGATAAGAACTAAAAAGTCAAGTTTAATTCAAATTAATCACCTTGGCTGACTGTTTTTACGTATATTATAAGTAAAAAAGCGGTAGGAACTAGAATAAACAGTGCAGTAGCAATAAATGCGAGAATATTTACTTCCATAATCTCATTGTTTCATTTTTCTTTAATTCGCAATAACTCGGGAGTTAATCCCATAGAGATAATAAATCTTTCGCTTGTAAATTCAATGGGATGAATTACATCTTGATGATATCGAATCAGATCAATATCATGAATAACAATATCTGCACTATCAAATCAACTCATCGTCAAGAATTGAATAGTATAACATAGGAAGATCTTTTATCCATACCGAACTCCAAATTTTATTCCTGATCCAACCAATAATAATAATTCCTTTTTTTTATTTAGCATTCTTTTTCATTCTTTCTTTTCTATCACCTACCGCCCTCTTTGTACAACCATCTGATGAAGTACCATTGAACCGCCCTTACACTTACCATTGATTCTAAACAACCCCCAACAAACAAAACAATAGAAGCTAAATAAAAAAAAAGGAAGAAGTTCGAAACTTATTTTTTTATTGATCTAATCTAATCTTCTTGGAAAACAAAAGAAGGATGATAAAGACGAGTACAAGTTTCGGTATAAAAAAATCTAATATTCCATCAAATTAACTATTTTATTTATTTTTAGCTAAAAATAAATAAAGTTTGTTCTTTCAAGGAAACCCCTTAATAAAAAAATTGCACCCCCCCCCTAATAAAAAAGCGATCCCTGAAAGTATTCTATTACAATAACTATGTTAAAGTTATTTTATATCGTGCAAATTCCATTTATATATGTACTTCCGGGAAACATACAGTACTCTACTCTATTCGACAGATCAGGAGTAATCGAAAAAGCCATACCCAGTACAGTATGGTATCTCTTGGAATCCTGAATCTGATGCTACCAATAATTGTCCTAATCCACATATGTCTATCTCCCATCAATCGAATTCAGTACTAGTCAAAGAAATGAAAATTCCCCCATTGCTGATAAATGTGAAATAAAAAAGAAAAAAAAAAAAAAGAAAGAAGAGGGATTGCCGTTGGGAATGAAATTCTACTTACTTTCTTTCACAAAAAATCTTTCACAAAAAATCTTTCACAAAAAATAGAGAGCGGAATTGATATATTTTTTTATTGGATCCGTCGGGACTGACGGGGCTCGAACCCGCAGCTTCCGCCTTGACAGGGCGGTGCTCTGACCAATTGAACTACAATCCCAAGTAAATACCATAATAAAATAAAGTATTATGTATACATATTTTTATGATTTTATTCTAACCCTTTCAATTTTGAATTTAGATTCAAATTGGCGTGTTGTAACAGAGCCATGAGTGATATATTGATACCCATATGGGTATGCGCTTTAATGAGAACGACCTGGATTACTAGTAATCCTTTCGTTATTGCCAAATAAATGGGATAATTACTCTTTCAATGAAAAAGGGTTTTTTCTTTACCCCTTTCCTTAGATTTTATTTTATACTTACAGATCCTAATTTGTTGGAAAAATAGAGTAAATAAATAGTGCTATAGATATATATATCAGAGAAGAAAAATTCTCTTCCGTATTGGGGGATCGGATCGGGCATTTCTGGAGAGCACAAAATGGGTTATATGATACCATTTCGTGGTAGATCGGCGAATTTTTGGGCCGAGCTGGATTTGAACCAGCGTAGACATATTGCCAACGAATTTACAGTCCGTCCCCATTAACCGCTCGGGCATCGACCCAGGAAGAATAAATTCCAGGCTTATTGATAATCCATGATCAACTTCCTTTCGTAGTACCCTACCCCCAGGGGAAGTCGAATCCCCGCTGCCTCCTTGAAAGAGAGATGTCCTGAACCACTAGACGATGGGGGCATAACATACTTGCAGGATCGCCATCATACTATGCTCATAGTATGAACAGTTTTTTTAAATTGTCAATAGAATGGAATGGTATGACTCGATACGGAGGATCTTTCCATCTTTCACGATTCTATAGCATTTTTTTCCGCCAATAATTTAGTTCATAATTTAGTTCCGAGACTGCGCCAAATTTCTTTATCAATCATTCAATGAAATATGTTGGATCTCTGGTAAATTAGTGGGTACATGTATG